CCACTGTAATAATGAGAAATATTTCTGCATATCCGCCCAAACCGATCGATAATATCAGAATCAGATGAATCGGCCCGAGCCGGCTTACTAATGGGATGCCCCGATACGTTACAAAATTTCGCTTGAGCCAATGATCCAATCAAAGGAATAATTGGAACTATGGTATCGAACTTCTTAATAGCAATATCTATACTAAAGAATTTTTCTAGTATTTGACTCCTTACCACTGAAGGATTTAGTCGTACATTTGAAAAATAGCCCAGAAAATCGAGGGAATGATTGGATAATTGGTTTATATGGATCCTATCCGTTTGATACCATAAGTCAAAATAACATTGCCAGAAATTGACAAAGTAATATTTCCATTTATTCATCAGAAGAAAAGTCCCCTTTGAAGCCAGAATGGATTTTCCTTGATATCTGACATAATGCATGAAAGGATCCCTGAACAAACATAGGATGTTCTGCAAATCATTACGAAAAACTACTATAAGATGTTCTATTTTTCCATAGAAATGTGTTCGCTCAAGAAAGGCTTTAGAAGATGTTGATCGTAAATGAGAAGATTGTTTAAGGAGAAAAACTAATATGGATTCGCATTTATATACATGAGTATTATATAGGAACAAGAATAATCTGTGATTCTCTTTTGAAAAAAAGGAAATGGATTTTTTTTTAGTAATATTAGTAATAAGAGTATTCCAATTACGATACTCGTAGAGAAAGAACCGCAATAAATGCAAAAAGTGGGCATCTTGTATCCAACAACGAAGGGTTTGAACCAAGAGTTCAAGATGGATGGGGTGAGGTATTAGTATATCTAATACATTATTTAAATGTGAGAATTTATCCTCTAAAAAGGGAAATATTGAATGAATTGATCGTAAATTATGAGATTTGAATATTTCTTTCCCTTCTAGGGAAGATACTAATCGCAGTGAGAATGGAATTTCCACAATGATTGCAAACCCCTCTGATATCATTTGATAATCAAAATGATTCTTGTGCCCAATAATTTGGTTAGAATCATTAGCCGAAATAATAAAATGATTCTGTTGATACATTCGCATAATTAAACGTTTCACAATTAGTGAACTGGATTTATTGTCATAACCTAAATGGAAATTTTCCACAAGAATCGATCTATTTAAACCATGATTATGAGCAAGTGCATAAATATACTCCTGAAAGAGAAGTGGATATAGGAAGTCTTGTTGTCGAGATCTATCTATGTCTAAATATCTTTGTAATTCCTTCATTTGAAATTAGATTTGAACCAAACAAAGGCAGGGGATTTCGTGGGTTATCAAATAATACATAGTGCGATACAGTCAAAACAAGGTATAAGGTATATAGTAAGAAAAGCATAGATACCTCGGAGACAGATAGGCTAATCAACGGATTCTCTCTTTTTCCATCCAATTTGTGTTCATTATAGGATACCTAGATGGTTAGAAATCCTTTATTTTTGCAACCCGATCGCTCTTTTGACTTTGGAATAAATTCTCTTTATCAATATACTGTTTCTTCTACACATTCGTCTCCACTCCAGAATAGAGATATAGTTAGGATTCATAAAAAAATAGATAATCCACTTATGGGAGAACCTTTTCCCGCATCAGGCACTAATCTATTTTTAACGTCTAATTAGATCGGGTAATCATTCGATTTAAGCACAGAAGCTCGTTGTTTTTTGTTTCCCTATAATTGGAGCCGTAGGGCTCTATCCATTTATTCACTCGACCTAACCATGAATTTATTTTTTTTGTCCCGCTCTACTATCTAATAAATTAATAATTTAAACAATATTTTGTACCGATCCGGCGAGGATGAAGTATTTTCATAGTTCTCCATTGATACGACATGCTGTTTTTTCCATTTATTCCCTTTCAGGATCAGTCGTGGTCTTACAAACTCTACCAACGGTATGGACGAATCCGTTCCTTCACCCAAATGTGTAAAAGATTCTAGCCGCACTTAAAAGCCGAGTACTCTACCGTTGAGTTAGCAACCCGAATAATGTAATTATGGCGTGTAGATACAATCGGAATAAAAAAAAAAATAACGAGATTGGATTTCACGACCCCATCAAAACATTGACCTAGCAACCCAACTAATAAAAAAAAGCATTTTATGCTTGATTATGAACCTCAAAATGAACAGATCAGATACAAAATAGAAGAAATTCTCAGATAAATATAGAAAATTTATAGACCGTCCTTTTTTTTTTTATTCCGATTGTATCTATATATTTATTATTTTTTTTGCATTCAAAAGAGACTTCTTGTGTCACATCGAATCCAACGAACCCATCAGTTGCATGAAGTAAAGTAAAAAACTCAACTTATAGGATGGAGCTAAATAGATCTATTTATCCACGATCGAATTATATTTTATTCGATCAATACACAATTGTCAATATGAACGTTAAGAAACCAAAAAAAAATGAAATTAAATAAACAGAAAAAAAAGGACTTGTGTTGGATTGGCACTACATAGATAATCCACATAAATAATAAAAAAAAAGTGTGGATGGAAAAATAAAATAAGGAAGAAGAAAATCTCGGGTTTATTCAATATCAATAAAGGTACAATAAGAAAGTTTGACCCCTTTTTTGTTGATGGAATCTCAACAAAAACTACCCGATTGAGGGTAATCCCATAATCTAATTAATTAATTAATCTATTCACTCGATCTTTTTTCTATCCGTCTCATATCACATATGAAGTGAAGTAGAAGATATTTTTGTCGTTATTTGTTATGTTATTTATATATTATTAAAATATAAAATATATATAATATGGGATCATATGGGAGCCTAATAGAATAGAAAAAAAAAAACGGGGAAATAGTGAAGAAAAAATTACACAAAACGAGCATAGGGGCTACCCCCTCTTTCTTTTTTATTTTTTATTAATTAATTGAATTTCGTTTAATTTTAATTAATGCGAAGTTCCTTAAATACCTCTGCCTTCTTTGAAATATCATGAACAGTTCCTGTAGGTTGAGCGCCTTTTTCAAGGAAATATAGAATAGCGGGAACATTTGAATAAGTTTGATTCTTTATCGGATCGTAAAAGCCCACTTTCCGAAGATCTCTTCCTTCTCTTCGGGATCGAACATCAATTGCAACGATTCGATAGATGACTCATTGGGATAGATGTAGATGAACAATGCCCCCCCTAGAAACGTATAGGAGGTTTTCTCCTCGTACGACTCAAGAAAGAATGATTCGAATTTATGTATTATGTATATAGTGACAAATAGATCCATAAAATCATCAAATCAATTAGACTATGATTTGGATTTGATTCGTTTTTTCTTCTTCCTCCCTGAAAAATAAAAAATCATCCGTACTCATAACTCAAGTTGGATAATTCCCAAAGAGTTCAAAGGAAAATCCTTAAGCCCAGGCATTTCATTTATTGAGCTGTCTCGAACCCCTTTTGTTTGTCTCATTTAGAATCAATTTTTTTGATTCCTCATTCTGATCCAGTTGTTGAGACAATTGAAAATGGCATTTTCTTGTTCCGGGATCCTTTATCTTTTCTTTGAATCATTGGGTTTAGACATTACTTCGGTGATCCTTAATCGTTTCAAAATAGCAGCAACACGCCTTTTGTGATTTCTTTCTATCGAAAAATCATACGAACGATAGATTCCCGTGTGACACACTTTTGATCGAAAAAGTTTTACCAATTCCAACAAAATTGACTTTTTGATTTGCAACTTTTGTTCGAATTGAATCCTTTCGATTTCTATATCGAAGATATACTTACGAAGTTGTTCCAACTTATTGATTGACACTAACCCTAGATTCTTGCCTCTGAGAAATGAATCAATACTTTCTGCTCGAGCTTCATCATGTACTATTTCCATTATAACCCAACAAAATGGGCGTTCTAGCAGAACAGAACAAACTATGTCGAGCCAAGAGCACCTTCATTCCTATATCCTATATTATATATATAATTAAATGGTGGATGTAAGAATCCACGACTGATCATGTCCTTCAAGTCGCACGTTGCTTTCTACCACATCGTTTTAAACGAAGTTTTACCATAACATTCCTCTAGTTTGGAACCCGTATGGAATTGATTCAATATGGAATCATGAATAGTCATTGGCTCAATCGGTACATAGTAATCTATACTTTCATTTTTCTATACTATACTATATAGATAGATGGTAGGTATTTATATTTCATTTATCTGGAGAAGTCTCAGCAAAGATTCAATTTGATTAACTACCAGATTTTATTGTATGAATGAATCAATTTCATTTATAATATATTTTATAATTTATTTTCTAAAGAACACGAATGGGCAAGTTCCTCGTTAATCTGCATCTTCAACAGGATTGTTCAAGACGATCAATCATGAAAGATCCAATTCGGTCTTTACGGGTCATTGGACTAGCTTATTTGGTTATTGATTCATACTCATTCTGTTCCGGTATTAGGAATCTAATTTTTAATTAAAGACCTTTCTTTAGTTTAGTTGTTCGAGACCGAATTGGATCTCGAAATCAATCAACAAGTTGGCGTAATCATAATGAGTAACTAAAAATTTTTAGCAGATATCTCATTGATTAAAGAGACACAAATTTGATCATCAATAATCATAAAAGAAATATATGTTTCTTTCCAATTGAATCATCAATGATTTAAACCAAATAGATAGATAAATCGAAAAACAAATCCAATTAATTCCTTGTTTTATTCCTATTTTTATTTTATTCCAACCTACTAGTCTTAGGAGCCTTAATCCCAGCGATGGAATTCAATTAAAATAAAATGAGTACCAAGAACTCTAGACTTCAGGATCAACAGAGAATTTGTAATTGAACTACTCTATTTACTTTGATATTATATATATTATAAATAGGGAATCTAGAGGCTTGTCTTTCGCATTTCGATTCAGAATGCAGCATTGATAATTCAAATAGATACGGCACGTAAAGTTTCGCTAAGTAACTAACTTCAATATGAATATGAGCGAGACGAGCATACACTGAATGGCCCATCTGATTGATTTTCTTTTTGAATTATGCATTGATCTATGTTCCCATCCTACGATCCTACCTGGATCACAAATGGATTTAGTTACATCTGCATGTCATTTGCACTCGATTCGGTTTGTGAGAAAGAAAGGGAAAGATCTGATTCAGAAAAGAATCATTAGCAATCATAAACAAGGATCAGATTGTATTCAAACTTTATTCTGATAAAATCGGACTGCTCTGGGACGGAAGGATTCGAACCTCCGAATCGCGGGACCAAAACCCGATGCCTTACCGCTTGGCCACGCCCCATTTAGATTTCTATTCAACACTAATACTAATAAACACTAATATCGGTATTGGTTTTTCGTCAATTCCTGCCCAAATATCTATGGAAAAGGTTAGATTGTTGCTAGGATTTGATACGTCAAGTTGTAGAAATAAACTGAATTTCTTGATCATTACATATAATTCAATTAAGATATTGTATGAAAGTATGATTCCTTCTATTCTCATTTGATTTGAGAATTGAAAGATTTTGGATTGGGTGAGTCCAAGAAAAATAAGGATTTTTTTGTCTACTTTGATTTAAATTTCATTTATTTTTCCCCTTAGATCAATACATACCTCAATCAAAATGCAATTATGTCCAAGAATGAAATGTTTGTTATGCTTAATATCTTTAGTTTGATCTGTATCTGTCTTAATTCTGCCCTTCATTCGAGTACTTTTTTCTTCGCCAAATTGCCCGAGGCTTACGCTTTTTTCAATCCAATCGTAGATGTTATGCCAGTCATACCTGTGCTCTTTTTTCTCTTAGCCCTTGTTTGGCAAGCTGCTGTAAGTTTTCGATGAGATCTTTAATACTGTCCTATAAGCATTCATGATTTATTCGATAAAAAAAAAAAGATTCAAACATGAAAATTCTTGGATAGTCGCGATGAATCTGGATCATCTCATTCTGACCTTCTACTTCACAGTGAACAAGGAACCTATTAGAGTCCCTACAATAACGAATTGTGGATATGAAAGAAAATTTTTGTACCGAAATAATCTTATTACAAATGAATTTCTACAAATTCCTTTCTTTTTCAAAAACCACTTCTTTTTTTTTGGTGTAAAATAAAAATAGAATATGTGGTATAAAAATGGATAATCTATTCCCCTTTTTCCAAAAAATGATCTTGGAGATTGTGTAATGCTTACTCTCAAACTCTTCGTTTACACAGTAGTGATTTTCTTTGTTTCTCTCTTCATTTTCGGATTCCTATCTAATGATCCAGGACGTAATCCCGGACGTGAGGAATAAAAAAATAAGGGGTTTTTCTCGTTTTCTTGCTTGATTTATTTCTTAATTTGCTTATCTTTTGATTTTCTCATAGTTTTAAATGTCTGGAATAGAGAAAATCAAAAGGACTCGATAGTTCTTTTTTTGTTTTTTTAATTCGAAAGACAAATCTCAAGTCATCAGAGGAAATGGAAAGAGAGGGATTCGAACCCTCGGTACGAATAACTCGTACAACAGATTAGCAATCCGCCGCTTTAGTCCACTCAGCCATCTCTCCCAATTGAAAAAGGATAATTACTATGTTACGCATGAAGTAAGGAAAAGGTCTTTCGTTATTCTATATTCTATAGATAAGATAGATAAGATACAAATTTTATAAGCAATTCTAATTCCATTCGGATAACGGGGATATCTCCAACAGAAAAAAAAAAAAGAGTTAAAGAAAACCTCTTTGATTTCGTCCGAAAGGTCCTTTTTTCCCGGCCTGGCTAGGGACTAACCTAGTCCCTAGCCAGGCCATTTCTTGTTTTGTTCTAACGAATCATAGATCAAATGATTTATCTGATTTGAAATCAAAAATACTTATTTTTAAATATTAAAGCAACAACAATAGGAACAGGGACTATTTCTATAGCAAAAGAAAAGGTATAATTCGTTATCATTATTTAAATGAGCCTTCATTTTCCTATCTCATCAAGTTCCCCCAGCGAAACACGTCAACACTCCAATTTCATGATTCTGTTCTGATCTTATCTTGATCGCGTCTAATGACCTTGTTCGACAAATGATCTATTCATATACAATAATCATATTGTAGCGGGTATAGTTTAGTGGTAAAAGTGTGATTCGTTCTATTAACAACTTAAATGGTTAAGGGGTCTTTCAATTTGATTCATATTCCGATTAAAAACTTTATTTCTTAAAAGGATTTAATCCTTTACCTCTCAATAACAGATTTGAGGAAGAATATACATTCTCGTGATTTGTATCCAAGGGTCAATTATAAATTGAAAAAATTGGATTATGGAATCACGAAGCATAATTGTGTGTGTTTTTTTTTGAGTTGGATCAAGACTTCCAATTGAATGAGTATGAGTAAAGGATCCATGGATAAAGATACAAAAGTTTATTTCTAATCGTAACTAGATCTTCAATTTTATGTTTGTAAGGGTGAGATTGAAACGAAATAGCTATTAAACGATGACTTTGG